TAGCGAGGTGGCTGAGTGTTAGGCGATAGATTGTAAATCTATAAACGAATTTATTTCTCTCGTTAGGCTTTGTGGTGTAAATTAGCATATTGGGTTGCAACCCCGAAGATGTGGTGAGAGCTACCTTAGCTTTATTAAGGTTTAAGAGATTAAGACTCTTATTTGAAACTTTGAAGGCTGCTAGTTTTTTTAACTTAAAACCTTAGAATGGCAGAAGAACAACAAGAGGGGATAGAAGTGGGGATAGGTTAATAAATGAAATTGATATTAGTGTTGAATTTATTGGGAGGGTAGGCGAACTTTTCATTTTAGGTGCTGACAAGGTTAGAGAAGTTATAATGATGCGTAAGTAGTAGAAAAGTGTGATTAAGGCTCTGAATAGGAGAACAGACAGTCACACAAGTGATTTAGTGTTTACTAAAGATTGAATTACCATTATTTTTGGGAGGAAGCCTAGGAAGGGGGGTAAGCCTCCTAAGGATAGTATGGCAAAGAATACTGTAATTTTTGTTAGTGTGGATTGGTGGGTGAGTCTAGATGTTTGTTTAAAGTGGAAGATTTGTTGCGAGTGTATGATTGAAACCACTCTCGAGGTGACGATTCTATAAATTACAAAATAGTTGACCCATATTGGAGTTCTAAAGTAAATAGCTGCTAATATTCAAGCCATGTGATTAATTGAGGAGTAGGCTATAATTTTACGTATTAAAGTTTGATTTAAGCCGCCTAATCTTCCTACGAGAGCTGACATTATAGAGGACACAAATACGATATACGTTATGCTTCTAATTGAGAGGTAAGATAGTATCAGTATGGGGGCGATTTTCTGGATTGTTATGAGTATAATACATTGAAGTCACCCAATTCCTTGTATTACAGAGGGGAACCAGAAGTGTACTGGGGCGGCTCCTATTTTTAATAGTAGGGCGCATAGAATTATAAAATTTGGTTTTAAAGAGAAAAGGAGCAAGGCCGGCCTTCTAGCTAGGATAATAGAAGATCCTAGGGCTTGAATTAGGAAATATTTTAGGGCAGCTTCAGAGGAATAAATATTTGATTTTGAAGAGATCAGGGGAATAAAAGAGAGAAGGTTTAGTTCTAACCCTAATCATGCACTGAATCACGAAGGTGAAGATAGGGCGATAAAAGCTCCTAAAAGAAGGGTAAACATAAATAGAATTCGAGAAGGAGATAAAGTTATAATTAAAAAGAGAAGGTGCCTTCATAGACGGGGTATGAGCCCATAAGCTTAGTTTAGCTTATCTTTTTATGTTTTGGTGTATAGGCACATAAAGTTTTGATCTTTAGAGAATTGGTGCAATTCCATTAAATATAAAGTTTCAGTGGGATAATAACGGAGAGGCTGTCTCTCATTACTCGCCCTATCAAGACGATCTTTTTATCAAGCACGTTATTTATATGTTACTTAATAAAAAAATAAATCAATAAATAACAAAATATACTTATGTATAGAATTTAGAACTTACTTGGGCGCGGTTTCATCGTTTTTTCCTTAAAAAATAGTCTTAAAATTAGGTCCTAAAGTCTGGTAAGGAAAAAAATTATTATTGAATTAAAAGTTTAATCAATTTTTTTTTTTTCGGGGTGAAAAAAGTTAATTTTGTTGTCCTTTTATATCTATTATATGATGTATATACCTTACTTAATTTTAAAATTTATATATAATTAAAACTTATAAATTAAATTTAGAATTGAATAATATATTAAAAATACCCTCTTTTGGGACTATTACTTATCAGTTCGAGAAAATAAGTAATAGTAGATAGAGGGTATTTTTAATTATTACGGATCGAAGATCTTTTCTAAATATTCTAATAATAAGGTATATATTGGCAGATATAGGCATTTATTTAACTGAGTTATACTGTAATTAAATGAAAAATATTATTTATAGATATTAAATTTAGGAAATACGCTGCAATAATAAAACTTTTTATTAACTACATTCAGATAATCAATTATAAGGTCTTATATGTAAATTCTTATAATTAAACATTAATTAAATATTTGGGGAATAATGAATCTTTCATATTATAATATTTAATTATATTATATTATTTCCCAGCGATAATATGTTCAAATAATAAAATGGTCACGTTAATTTATGTTTATAATTGTGACTAAATAAGTATGCCATTTATTTAAATATCTGGTAATAAAATGCATCCTATTTATCGTACAATAGGCTTTTTTTGAACGAGTATGAGTTATAATTCAATATAAATGTCTACAGATTAAAAAAATGTTAAAAGTTCTAAGATATTTACAAAGCTATAAATACAATTGCTTAGTTTAAAGAATTAAAAGTTCTAAGATATTTACAAAGCTATAAATACAATTGCTTAGTTTAAAGAAATAGATGGATAATTATAATAAGTGGGATTATGAGCTGGAAGATATTACTCTTAATATGATGATCAGTTAATTCTTATTGATTTATTTTAAATTGTATCTATTAAAAGTTCTAAAATATTTATTAAAGTTTTTTTTTTATGTGCTCGAAATATTGGTCTGTTTTAGGCTATAAAAGTTTGATCCTTGCTTGAATCTTTGCTATTAAGTTGATGTACATGTAAGTTAAGTCGGGGGATTTATTTAATTTAAAATAAAAGTTTCTGTTCTCAGTACAAAGAATTGGTTAATTTAATGAAATTGAACTAGCAATTTTAATAATTCAGGCTAAATTTGTGCCAGCAGCTGCGGTTAGACTGATAGGGTAAGTGAAGGTATGTAAGTAGATGGTTAGAATTGTAACTTTATTAGGGCATTTTATTATAAAGATAAAGGGTGAAATCTGGTGTTGTTAAGTAATAGAATATAGTTTTAAAGGGTTTTGAGGCCATTAAGGTTTTGGTATAGAACAGGATTAGATACCCTGTTATACAAAGTTAAAAGTTAATCTCTTGAGTAGTAAACAGTTATATTCTTGAAACTTAAAGGATTTGGCGGTATCTTAGTCTTGTTAGAGGAACCTGTTCTGTAAACGATACACCACGAATTATCTTACTTTCTCTTGTATCTCAGTTTGTATACCGCCATTGTCAGGTAGTTTTTATAAAAATCTATTGTAAGAATTGTTAGTTAATATATTAGGTCAAGGTGCAGCTAATGGGAGAGTAGTTAATGGGTTACATTAATATTGGTTTATAACGGATAGGGAGGATAAGGCTTCTTTGAAGGTGGATTTAATAGTAATTGTTGTTTAATAAGCTGTATTGATAGAAGCTCTAAGATATGTACACATCGCCCGTCGCTCTCACTTTAATGTGAGATAAGTCGTAACATAGTAGGTGTGTTGGAAAATATACCTAGAATTAATGGATTGTAGCTAAATTTAAGCGCTTCACTTACGCTGAAGAGATCGTCTTGTGGCGCTATCTAATAGTTAATTCTTATTAGGGTTTGTTAAGTTTAAGGGTTATTAAATACAAATTATTGGTGTATTTATTTGGTTAGTAAAAGAATTGAATATCAATTGTTAGATGATAGTGTAGAAGTATTGTAAAAGAAAGTTTAGTTGTAGTATTTTTATTAAAAGAAGTATTTAATATATGTACCTTTTGTATCAGGGACAGACAATTTATTTGTTGTATAGATTAAATCCCGAAATAATAGGAGCTACTCTATAATAATTTTTTGCGTGGCAAAGTAATATTAAATTGTAGAATAGTAATGATATTTTAATCGACTGTTATATATCTGGTTCCTTCTGAGAAAAATTTAATTTTAAAGGTAGTTTAAAAAAATTATTTTTTTAGTGCGGGAGGTATGAGCTTTTCGTATAATTATATATTAGAAATGGAGTTTATTTGAATTTAGCTTGGCTTAAAATCAGCTGTGTTAATAGGACGTTTTAGTTAAGGTTGTGTTTTATTAAAATTTATATGTTTTTATATGTGCTTAAGGAGGATTGTAGTTTATTTTAAAATCTTTAGTTAAAATGTTTGTATTAGTAGGGTTAAGTTTGTTTAATTAATGAACAAGTTGTCATTAGGTCTTTAATGGTTTATTGGTGTATAAGAGGAACTCGGCAAAAATAACTCTTGCCTGTTTATCAAAAACATGTCTGTATGATTTATTAATATAAAGTCTGGCCTGCCCACTGAAGTTATTTAAAGGGCCGCGGTAATTTGACCGTGCGAAGGTAGCATAATCAGTAGTCTTTTAATTGGAGGCTGGAATGAATGGTCGGACAAGGAGTTAGCTGTCTTTTATATAAAGTTTGAATTTTACTTTTAAGTGAAAAGGCTTAAATGAATTAGGGGGACGATAAGACCCTATAAAACTTTACAAGCGAAGATTTGTATTTTTTAAATTAAAGTATAACGTTATGTACTGTTCTGTTTGTTATGTTGGGGCGACAAAGATATAATAAGTAACTGTTAATTTTATTGAATAGTGATAATTAGTTTAATTGATCCTCTCTTAGAGATTACAAGATTAAGTTACTTTAGGGATAACAGCGTAATTTTCTCTGAGAGTTCTTATCGACGGGAATAGTTGCGACCTCGATGTTGAATTAAGATTTCCTTTAGGTGAAGCAGTTTAAGGGGTAGGTCTGTTCGACCTTTAAAATCTTACATGATTTGAGTTCAAACCGGTGTGAGCCAGGTTGGTTTCTATCTTTTATTTGTTATAAAGTTGTCTTAGTACGAAAGGATTGGTCAACTGGAATAATTTTTTTTTAAATGAGTAATTTTAATTTGATCACCTTGGCAGATGAATGTATTGGATTTAGGATCCTTTTATATAGTGGAATACTATAGGTGATGTTTAGGGCTTGAGTGTATTCACAAGTGGCGGCCCTTAAGTAAAAATTATAAGGTTGTCTAAGTTAGTTGGTTATTTAATTTTGGTTATTTTTGTCCTTGTAGCTGTGGCTTTTTTGACATTACTTGAGCGTAAGATTTTAGGTTATATCCAAATTCGTAAGGGTCCTAATAAGGTTGGATTTATAGGATTGCTTCAGCCTTTCGCTGATGCTGTTAAGTTGTTTACTAAAGAGCAAACTTTTCCTACGATATCTAATTTTATTCCTTATTATTTATCTCCTGTTTTTAGGTTGTTTGTTGCTCTTTTGGTATGGCTTGTGATACCATATGAGACTGGTTTGATTAGGTTTAATATAAGAGTTCTTTTTTTTTTATGTTGTACTAGGTTGGGGGTGTATTCTACCATGAGGGCTGGATGGGCTTCAAATTCTAAGTATGCTTTATTAGGATGTTTACGAGCAGTTGCTCAGACTATTTCGTATGAGGTTAGGTTGGCTTTAATTCTTTTAAGTGCATTGTTTTTAGTAGGGGGTTTCGATTTAACTTTGTTTGTCGATCTTCAGCGTTATGTGTGGTTTGGGGTATTTGCTTTCCCTTTAGGTTTACTTTGGTTTGCTTCATGTTTAGCTGAAACTAATCGCACTCCTTTTGACTTTGCTGAGGGTGAGTCTGAGCTTGTGTCTGGGTTTAATACTGAGTACAGAAGGGGAGGATTTGCTCTTATCTTTATGGCTGAGTACGGTAGAATTCTTTTTATAAGAGTATTGTTTGCAATTATTTTTCTGGGAAGGGATTTGGTAAGATTTTTTTTCTATTTTAAGGCTATGTTTATCAGGTTTTGCTTTATTTGGGTTCGAGGTACTTTACCTCGGTTCCGTTATGATAAGCTTATGTATTTAGCTTGGAAAAGCTTTCTCCCAGTTGCTTTAAATTATGCTATTTTTTTTATAGGGTTAAAGATTATGCTAGAAGTTTTTATAATATAGTTTGTATAAATATTAGGATTAAGATTATTAAGAGAGTCGAACTCTTTTCTGATGCTTTCAAAACATCTACTTTACCTGAAAAGATAAATAATCAATCTAGTAGTTTATCTCACATTATTAAAGTAAGCGGGTTAACAATATAGTAGGCGAAGTATAGGACTGTGAGGATTTGACCTGTTAATACATAAGGGTCTTCTACTGGGCGAGCTCCGATTCAAGTTAATAGCATAACGATAACTACTATTGTTCAAAATATAAATTGGTTGAGGGGGTAGAAAGTTAATCTTCGGAACTTAGCTTTATGAGTGAAAGGTAAGATGAAGAGAATGGCTACTGATATGGCTAGCGCGATTACTCCTCCTAGCTTGTTGGGGATCGATCGTAAAATGGCGTAGGCAAATAAGAAGTATCATTCTGGTTGAATATGGGCCGGTGTTACTAATGGGTTGGCGGGAATGAAATTATCTGGATCTCCTAGTAGGTAAGGGTTTAGGAGGGTTAAAATCACTAATGCAGCTACTATTACTAGAAATCCTACGATGTCTTTGAATGAAAAGTAAGGGTGAAAGGGAACTTTGTCGACTTGGCTTGAGATTCCTAAAGGGTTATTAGAGCCTGTTTGATGTAAAAATAAGATGTGGACTAGAGTAGCAGCTGCTACTACGAATGGAAATAAAAAATGAAATGTAAAAAATCGCACTAATGTGGCATTGTCAACAGCAAATCCTCCCCAAATTCATTGAACTAAATAGGTACCAACATATGGGATAGCAGAAAATAGGTTTGTAATAACTGTAGCACCTCAGAAAGATATCTGTCCCCAGGGAAGGACATACCCTAAGAAGGCTGTTGCTATTACTAAGAATAAAATAATAACTCCAACTGATCAGGTATGAAGATATATAAAGGATCCGTAGTATATTCCTCGTCCGATGTGTATATACAAGCAGATAAAGAAAAAAGAAGCTCCGTTGGCGTGGAGGGTCCGAAGTAGTCACCCATAGTTTACATCTCGGCAGATATGAGCAACTCTTGAGAAGGCTAAGTCGATATGAGCTGTGTAATGTATGGCTAGGAATAGCCCTGTGGCAATTTGAATCACTAAGCATAGGCCTAAAAGGGACCCAAAGTTTCATAAAATTGAAATGTTAGCTGGGGTAGGGAGATCTACAAGAGCGCCATTGGCAATTTTAAAAAGGGGGTGTCTTTTACGTATTGGTGTTGTCATTACGATAGTCGTAGTGGTCCGAAAAAGGTTGAAGTAATTTTTACTACTACAATAAGGGTTAGTAGTAGATATAAGATGATAAAGAGAGTTAAATTTATTGATGAGGGGTTGTAGATCATTCTTAAATTATGTTGTGTGGAGTAGAAGAGTTGTGTTGTTGTTAGGAACGACCTTTCTACGGTTTGCTTGAGAGAGGGTAAGAATGGGTCTATAATCATAAAGGTTGGTAGACTGGTTAAGGCTCCCCCTAGGAGTACTGAGGTTGGGATGGAGAGGGCAAAGGGTTCATTAGATGCTAAGGAGGCTACGTAAATAAATAAGACTAATATAGCTCCAAGAAAAATAAGGAATAAAATATATGAAAATCATATATGTTTAGATAGAAGACCTGAGGCTACGCAAATTAGTACTGTTTGGGTGAGTAAGGTTAGTCCTATGGCCAGTGGATGTATTATTCGGGTGAATGAAATTGAGATGACAGCAGTAATAGTGGAGCAGTAAAATAGTAAAGAAATATCAGAGAATAGTTTAATGTGAGAATATTAGTTTTGGGGACTAAAGATGGGAGGGCTCTCTTCTCTGATGTTTTGAGAAAATATATTTCATTTTCGATTTACAAGACCGGAGTTTTATTTAAACTATCAAAACAATGGCAATTCTAAGAGTATTTTCTTTAACATCTTTGTTGAGTTTTTTTTGTGGTCTTTTGGCTTTTGTTGGAGCTCGTAAGCATTTACTTAATACTTTACTGAGACTTGAGTTTATTATGTTAAGAATTTTTTGGTTTATATCAAGTATCATTGTAAATTTTGGGGGAGACTGCTATTTTTTACTTTTTTTTCTGACGTTAGCAGCGTGTGAGGGTGCATTAGGTTTGGCTTTGCTGGTGTCTATTGTGCGAAGGCACGGTAATGATAATTTTAGTAGGTTTAGTGTTCTTCAATGTTAAAGTTTATCTTTTTTAGCGTATTGATATTATTTAGTGCTAGGAGATGGGTTAGGGTCCAGCTTTTGCTTTTTTTAGGTAGGCTTTTATTTGCTTTGTTTAGGGTTAACAGGTTTCATATAGGAGCGTTAGGGTTTGGGTTTGGTGTTGACTCTATCGGATATATTCTTATCCTGCTTAGGTTCTGGATTATAGCTTTGGTCGTAGGAGCGAGCCAGAAAGTAAAAGATTCTATAAATTTTCATTCGGTTTTTTTAGTAATAAATTTGCTTTTGTTAGTGAGTTTACTTTTAACCTTTTCATGTACTGATTATCTTTTATTTTATATCTGTTTTGAAAGTTCTTTAATCCCGACTTTAATTTTAATTCTTGGCTGAGGGTACCAGCCCGAGCGGTTGCAAGCTGGGGTTTACATGTTATTTTATACTTTGTTTGCATCTTTACCTCTTTTAGTTTCTTTGCTGATAGTTTATAGGTTGGGAGGAACTCTGATTATTGGTTTGTCTTCTTTAGAAAGTTGTTCTGTTTTAATTTATGGTTTGTGGTATCTTGCTACTGTTTTTGCTTTTATTGTTAAGTTGCCTATATTTTTAGTACATTTGTGGCTTCCTAAGGCCCATGTCGAGGCGCCTGTCGCCGGGTCAATAATTTTGGCTGGGGTTTTATTGAAGCTTGGGGGGTATGGGTTGCTACGAGTTCTTCCTTTGTTTCTTAAGATAGGCTCAAAGTTGTCTTGAATTTGGGTGAGAGTGGGAGTATTAGGAGGAACTATCGTTAGTTTAATATGTTTACGGCAGACCGATATCAAGGCTTTAATTGCGTACTCTTCTGTGGCTCATATGGGGTTGGTTCTGTGCGGCTTAATAGTTTTTAGTTGGTGAGGTCTTGGGGGGGCCGTAGCAGTTATGGTAGGCCACGGCCTTTGTTCTTCTGGTTTATTTTGCTTAGCCAATATAGCTTATGAGCGAGTTGGTTCTCGTAGCCTTTTAGTTAGGAAGGGTCTGTTGAATTTCATACCTAGGATGGCCTTATGGTGATTTTTGTTAAGAGCTGGTAATATGGCTGCCCCCCCTACTCTCAATTTGTTAGGGGAAGTTAGTTTAATTTTAAGAGTTGTTAGTTGGTCTAAAGTTTCTATAATTGCAGTTGGTCTTCTTTCTTTCTTTAGGGCAGCTTATACTTTGTATATATTTTCTTTAAGTCAGCATGGGAAGTTTTTTAATTCTTTATTTTCCTGTTGTTCTGGTAAGGTACGAGAATATCTAGTGTTAGCTTTACACTGGGTGCCTTTAAACATTATAATTTTAAAAAGAGGCTTGCTTATACACTTGGTGTGCTCAGATAGTTTAAGTAAAACGTTGGTCTGTGGATCCAAAGATATAATTTTGTTATTTTGGGCAGTGTTATGGGCTATTAAAATAAATTTAACTAGAATAGTGTTTTTAATAATTTTATCTATTAGAGCAATATTGTCTTCTTTATTTATGCTTTATTCTGGGGGGTCATACTTTATTGAGTGGGAAATTTTAACTTTGAATTCTTGTTCTTTGGAGATAGCTTTAATTATTGACTGGATATCTATAATGTTTATGGCTTTTGTTACTTTTATTTCTTCAATAGTCCTTTTTTATAGGGGGGCTTATATAGGGGGGGATAGTAATATAAATCGTTTTATATACCTTGTTCTGGGGTTTGTGACTTCAATGGCGTTTTTGATTATTAGTCCGAATTTAGTAAGAATTTTAATTGGGTGGGATGGGTTAGGCTTAGTTTCTTATGCGCTGGTTATTTACTACCAAAATGAAAAGTCAGCTAATGCGGGTATACTAACCGCACTATCTAACCGAGTAGGGGATGTAGCAATTTTGCTTAGAATTGCTTTAATGTTTAATTTAGGGGGTTGAAATTTTCTTTTTTATAGGGGGGGACTTGAAATTCGTGATATTGGAGGACTTTGTGCTTTAGTAGTATTAGCAGGGATAACTAAAAGGGCACAGATTCCTTTTTCTGCGTGATTGCCGGCAGCTATGGCTGCCCCTACGCCAGTGTCAGCTTTAGTTCATTCTTCTACTTTAGTAACGGCAGGGGTGTATCTTCTTATTCGGTTTAGGGGGGCTTTAAGGGGTACTCTTGTGCAGACAGTGCTTTTATTGTTAGCTAGCTTAACTATATTTATGGCGGGGCTTGGTGCTAATTTTGAGATAGACCTTAAAAAAATTATTGCTTTGTCCACTTTAAGTCAGCTTGGAGTGATAATGAGAATTTTGGCCATAGGGTGGCCGGAGTTGGCTTTCTTTCATCTATTGGCACATGCTTTGTTTAAGGCTCTTCTTTTTATATGTGCTGGGGCTATTATTCATAGTGTAGGGGATTATCAGGACATTCGTATAATAGGGGGGCTGGTTAGATTTATACCGTTAAGTGTTATGAGTATTAATTTAGCTAATTTGGCTTTATGTGGGACTCCCTTTTTGGCTGGGTTTTATTCGAAAGATCTAATTCTGGAGGTAGCCTTTTTGAACCCCTTAAATGAGTTTTGTTTTTGGCTTTTAGCTGGGGCTACCGGTCTTACTGTGTGTTATAGGTTTCGGTTCATTTTTTTTAGTTTAAGGGGGGATTATAATCTTAGTTCTGCAAGAGCCGTAAGGGATGAGGATTCAACTATAACTTGGCCTATGGTAGGTCTAGGAATTGGGGCCGTTGTAGGGGGAGCCTGTTTGTCTTGGTTAATTTTCCCATCTCCTTGCATAATTTGTTTAAGGTTGGATTTTAAACTTCTTGCTTTAATTGTAAGGGTTTTAGGAGGTACGTTAGGGTATCTGTTAAATATAATAGTAGTTAATTATACTTTAAAATCTTTAGGTAGATATAATTTAGTTATTTTTGCGGGGTCTATATGGTTTATACCATTCCTTTCTACTTATGGGGTGAGAAGTTCTTTTCTTCTCCTTGGAGCTTCTTACCACCAGTCGGGGGACAGGGGTTGATCTGAATACTATGGGGGTCAGGGGGCTTATGATTTTTTTTCGAAGGTTTCTAAATATCTTCAAGTAGCACAGGATAATAATGTTAAGATTTATATAGTGGTGCTAGTGATATGGTTAGTTGGTTTACTCATCGTTATTTACTTAGGTAGCTTAAAGTTAGAGCGTTACATTGAAGCTGTAAATGTGACAGTATTGTCCTTAGGTGTTTTTAAAAGGGGTGAAACCTTTAGTTTTACAACGAAAATGTAACGTGTTTTTTACACTATAATAACAAGAGTAGAAACGGATTCAAACCGCTTAAGAGGGAAGTTAGAAGCTTCTTCTTGCTGCAGCCTACTCCCTTAGTTAGAATATAAATTCAATTGTACCATTAACAGTGGTATGCCTCTCTTTGGCTTTAACTAATTATTAACTAAGGGCAACTCGAGTTGCCAGAGTTTAGGCCGAAACTAAATGCGACATTCGCTTCTTAGTTAAAGTTAGCTCTTAGAGAGCACCCTCTGAATGCAACCCAGATATCATCTTTGACTATAACTTCTAATCTGCTCACTCAAGAGCACCTTGGTCTCATTCATGGTAAAGGCCGGCTAGAAGGATTACAAGAAAGAAGATTCCTGTGAATATCCAGGTACTAATATTAGTTATATTGATAATGGAAGCTAGTGGTAGAAGGAGAGTGATTTCTACATCAAAGATAAGGAAAATAACGGCAATTAGGAAAAACCGTAGAGAAAAAGGAAGTCGGGCAGACCCCTTTGGATCAAACCCGCATTCAAAAGGAGAGTTTTTTTCTCGGTCAGTAATCGTTTTTTTTGCTAGGATAGAAGATAGAATTATAACAACGGCTGCAATAACTAAAATTATCATTGTAAGAATGGATGCTAAAAGAATTATTTTTCCTGGGTATCCCAGACTTATTGGTTGGAAGCCAATTATACTTTTTATATTAGAAAAATAAATTATCCTCCTCATCAGTAGATTGAAATATATAAGAAAAGTCATACCACGTCTACAAAATGTCAATATCAGGCAGCAGCTTCAAAGCCGAGGTGATGTTTTGCTGAGAAGTGGCATATATATATTCGGTATAAACATACTATTAAAAATCTAGATCCGATAATTACGTGAAGTCCATGAAATCCTGTGGCTACAAAGAAGGTAGCCCCGTAGACTGAGTCGGCAATTGTAAATGGGGCTTCAATGTATTCTAGGGCTTGCAGGGCTGTAAAGTAAAGTCCTAACACTACCGTTAGCCCTAACCTTTGCAGGGCTTGGGAATGATTGGACTCTAGAAGGGCGTGGTGTCTTCATGTGACAGTTGCTCCCGACGCTAGCAAAATAGCTGTGTTTAGTAAGGGGATCTGGAAGGGGTTGAAAGGTTGGATCCCTGCTGGAGGTCAGCATCTACCAAGTTCTACAGTAGGGGAGAGCCTTCTGTGGAAAAAGGCTCAGAAAAAAGAAAAGAAAAAAAGTACTTCAGAAGTAATAAATAAGATTATCCCTCATTGAAGCCCTGTTATAACGCGCGATGTGTGCAGTCCTTGGTATGTGCCTTCTCGTGTAACGTCTCGTCACCATTGGACTATTGTTAAAACTGTTGCTACTAGCCCTAGAAGCAGTAGGTCGATATTAAATTGGTGGAACCATTTTACTAGGCCCGTTGTTAGTATTATTGCTCTAATAGAACCAGTAAGAGGTCAGGGACTTATGTCCACTAGGTGGTATGTATGATGTCCGTGTGTTGACATTAGTTTACTTCTCTAGCATATAGAGTTCTTAACACGGCAAATACATAAGATTGAATTACAGCTACCGCTGATTCTAGTAGTAATAGTAGAATTTGAGAGATTAAGAGTAAGTATACTAGGGAGGTTGACAGGGATGGGCCTGTTCTACTTAATAATGTTAGGAGAAGGTGCCCAGCGATTATATTAGCTGCTAGCCGTACAGCTAACGTGCCTGGACGAATAATGTTTCTTACAGTTTCAATTAATACTATAAAAGGCATTAAGGGACCGGGGGTTCCTGTGGGAACCAAGTGGGCAAATATATGTTGTGTATGGTGGAGTCACCCAAATACTATAAATGAAATCCATAAAGGTAAAGCAAGTGTTAAAGTTATAGTTAAATGCCTAGTTCTTGTGAATACATAAGGTAGCAGTCCCAGTGAGTTATTGAATACGATCAATCTAAATAACCTTACAAAAATAATTGTTCCCCCAGGGTTAGCAGGTCCTAGGAGAGTTTTAAATTCTTTGTGCAGAGTAGTTGTAATTATAGATCATAGAAGAGATCATCGGGAGGGAACAAATCAAAAGAGATAAGGAATAAACAAAAGGCCTAAAAGGGTAGAAAGTCAGTTTAAAGATAAGTTTATAATTCTAGAAAGGGGGTCAAAGCTGGAGAATAGGTTTGTTATCATTTTCAATTAAGTCGAGATGGTCTTAAGGGTTTAAGCTGGGCTTCTATTTTTACAGGAGGTTTAATAAAATAATTAGAAATTAGAAAGAATATAAAGACTAGGGAAAAGAATCCAAATAAGTTAAGTCATATTAGAGGGGCTATTTGTGGGATTTTAAAATATCATAATTTGATAATTCAGGCTTGACAAGCCTGTGTTATATTTTAACTAATTTTAAGTCATTAGAAGTAGGCGCGGGTACTATAATAGGTTTAAAAGACCTACACTTGCTTTCAGTCATCTAATGAAGCTTCCCTGGTTGATGAAATTCAATCTAGGAAAGATTTGATTGAAGTTCTTTCTACTACAATAGGTATAAACCTGTGGTTTGCACCACAGATTTCAGAGCATTGCCCAAAGAATAGACCCGGCCGGTTAACTGTGAATCTAATTTGATTTAGTCGCCCCGGTACAGCATCGGCCTTTACTCCAAGGGCAGGGATTGTTCATGAATGAATAACATCAGCAGCAGAAACTAATATACGGACCTGTGTGTTTATTGGGAGCACAGTTCGATTATCTACGTCTAGTAAGCGGAATCCTGAGTCTCCTAATTCATTTCTAGGAATTATATACGAGTCGAATTCGACTTGAAGAAAGTCTGAGTATTCATATCTTCAGTATCATTGATGGCCAATTGCTTTGATTGTCACTCTTGGGGTATTTACTTCATCTAGAAGGTATAAGAGTCGAAGAGAGGGTAAAGCAATAAAAATTAAAATTACTGCAGGGAGAATAGTTCAAATTACTTCAATAGTTTGTCCTTCTAATAGGAAACGGTTGGTTAATTTATTAAAGAATAAGGAGCCTAATATGTAGCCTACTAGGGTTGTAATTAAAATTAATACTAGCATGGCGTGGTCATGGAAGAAGGTTAGTTGCTCTATAAGAGGGGATGCTCTATCTTGTAGTCCAAGGGCTGATCATGTTGCCATTAATTCTAAAAGAAATTATAAATTTCCTATCAGGAGCTTAAATCCAGTGCAATGGTCTGCCATTTTAGAAGTTAGTAATTATAGGGATTTCTATATATCTATGGTCAGCAGGGGGTAAGTTATGCTGTCACTCGATGGAAGTAGGGAGGAAAAGGGAGAATATTGCCGGTCGGGCTGAAGTTAGAGCTTCTCAAACAATTATTACAAATCCTATTACGGCAATTAGTGAGATAGTTGACCCGATGGAAGATACTACATTTCATGTGGTGTAGGCATCTGGGTAGTCCGAATACCGTCGTGGTATGCCGTTTAGGCCTAAAAAGTGTTGAGGGAAGAATGTAATGTTTACTCCAAGGAACATCGTTATAAAGTGTATTTTTATTCATCTTGGTTTTAGTGATAAGCCTGTGAAAAGGGGGAATCAATGAGCGATACCGGCGAAAATTCCAAATACTGCTCCTATAGAGAGGACATAGTGGAAATGAGCTACTACATAATAAGTGTCATGGAGGATAATGTCAATCGAAGAGTTTGCCAGGACGACTCCTGTTAAGCCTCCTACTGTAAATAGGAATACAAATCCTAGTGCTCATAATAGAGAAGGTCTGTATGTAAATTGGGTTCCATGGAGTGTTCCAAGTCATCTAAATACTTTAATGCCTGTGGGAACGGCAATAATTATAGTAGCAGATGTAAAGTATGCTCGTGTATCTACGTCTATACCTACTGTAAATATATGGTGGGCTCAGACAACAAATCCTAGAACTCCAATTGCTATTATAGCGTAAACTATCCCTAAGGTCCCAAAGGCTTCTTTTTTCCCTGATTCTTGGTTAATAATATGAGAGATTATTCCAAAGGCGGGTAAAATTAAAATGTAGACTTCTGGGTGCCCAAAGAATCAGAATAAATGTTGGTAGAGGATGGGATCTCCTCCTCCTGCCGGGTCAAAAAATGAAGTGTTAATATTTCGGTCAGTTAATAGTATAGTAATCGCTCCGGCTAATACAGGTAGAGAGAGAAGTAGTAGAATAGCTGTTAGGAAAACTGACCAGACAAATAAAGGTATTCGGTCTAATGTTATACCCCTTCTTCGTATATTGATAACTGTAGTTATAAAATTAACGGCTCCTAGGATCGAGGAAACTCCAGCTAGATGAAGAGAGAAAATACCAAGGTCAACTGAAGCTCCTGCATGGGCAATACCAGCTGATAAAGGGGGGTAGACTGTCCATCCAGTCCCTACCCCTCTTTCCACTATTCCTCTTGAGAGCAGTAGGGTTAGAGAGGGTGGGAGAAGTCAGAATCTTATGTTATTTATTCGGGGAAATGCTATGTCTGGGGCCCCTAGTATTAAGGGTACTAGTCAGTTTCCAAATCCTCCAATTAAAATAGGTATTACTATAAAGAAAATTATTACAAAAGCGTGAGCTGTGACAATAACATTATAGATCTGGTCATTTCCAATAAGTCTTCCAGGTTGGCCTAATTCAGCTCGAATTAGTAGACTTAATGAGGTCCCGACCATACCCGCTCAAGCTCCAAATATAAAATATAGTGTTCCGATATCTTTGTGGTTTGTTGAAAAGAATCATCGTTGCGC